TCTTTCCTTTAGCAATGGTTCGACCAATTGATATCTTTCCACAAATAATTGAAATTCTATTTCATGATCTGTATCTTCAATTTTTGGAAACTTATAAAGTTCTTCTGTCAAACCCTGATCAATGAACCTACAAAATCCTTCAAATTGGATCTGATTAAATCCAGGTATTGTAGACATTGCATCATTTACATCCCCGAGCATTTTGAATTTCCCATTTATCAAAAAATCCCACTTAGTAAGTACATTCTTCATTGAATTAGATCGACGATCTAGCACTGATGGAATTTCTATTCTGTTTACTGAATTACATGAAATTTTACCCAACTTGGAATAAAATGTATCAACTACGTATGAACGGAGGAATAACGAGAATTTTCTACTTAAATTGGAAGTTGCACTAGATCTAAATGGAAAGGAATTTATAAAACAGTCCTAGAAACAGAATTCTGTCACTTAGACTTATTAAAGTCATAGGATTTGCTATCAAATAGCAAAACAAAAATCAAATGATTTTAATTATACCATTATTATGATATTACATATTTGATATAATATTACATATTTGATTACATATTTGAATTTGCGAAAAAATAAAAGGATTCGGTATTGGGGAGATAAAGACAAAGACACAAAAATGAGAAACAATATAGAATCCATTTTTTAGCACTTAACCGCCTTTATGTTAGGGATTTCGTTGTTCAAAAAAAAAAGATTCGCAGAGAAGAGATATATTTGTACTTTAACAGATTTTTAACTGATTTTTTTTTGAGTACAATATAATTTGAAGTGTATAACTATTTGAAGTGTATAACTAAGGGGTGCATTTATTAAACAAGTATGCAGATAGTTAGAATATCCGACTTCTCTTTTATTACCGGTTCTATTCGGGACAGCCGAGGTCGTGCTTTATCAAAAGTTCTATTCAATCCAAAATTGAAGTGAAGTAAGAAAATTTGATGATAATTCCCTATCAACAACATATCTAAAAAATAGATATCTGTGTAACAATTTATGTTCTGGGGTTTACAGATACTCATATGTTTTGTTATAATTGAAATTGAGAAGAATTTTTTGATTGAAAAAAATCAATACTGATTAGTTCTGTCTCAATTTTTATTTTCTTATGTCATTAGGAAAACACAATTTGAGATTCAAATTCCAGAATCGTTCATGAATTCCAAGTAAGCAAATAGTTAATGGTTCAAATTTGTCGACTGAAAATTAACATTTTATTTTTCAATAGAAAAGCGAGAGAATTTTTTTAGCATTGTGGAGTTTCAGATACTATCCAATCAATCAGGGGATGGATTATTTTGGCGGCATGGCCGAGTGGTAAGGCGGGGGACTGCAAATCCTTTTTCCCCAGTTCAAATCCGGGTGTCGCCTGATCAACAAAAAACTCGAACTCTCTTCTTCTCTTCTGCTGATATAACTCGCAGAATTCTAGAAGCAAAGGAAACAAACTGTTGAGAATTCTAAGCATGTGGTCTGAAGGTTTTCTAAAAAAAAGCTTGGGAATCCTCTTTTGCATCTAGGATTCAAGGAAATATTCGGTAGAGGGACTAGCAAGACTTCACGACTCCTTTCTATTTCTATTACTAATACTAAGGTGTCTAATGACTATTAATTGAATCAGATTGGAGAGCCTGATAGGAAATCTGATTCAATTAATAGTTTTGGAAAGGGGCGGAAGTTGCTTTATATACGACGGACTCGCGAGAATCTCTGAGTGTTCAGGTATCTAATCAATATTAGATTAAATGGATAATTGACCTTTCTAGAAAAAGGAGGAAAAAGACAGAATTGATTTTCGGAAACCCCTAGGAAAACCCCCTGTTTCACAGCGATAATTGGGAAAAGGGGTACCAATTAGATCAAATGTAGAAATAGAGGGCTGTAATAGATAGTGATTTCTCTTTTTTAGTGATTTCTACTTTTCGATTTTGACCTAGCAAGGTCAACAAAATAAAAAAGAATAAGCCTTATTATTCTTATTGTTAATTGTTCCATGTTGCCACTCCTTTGGGATGTTACTACGTATTTTTTTCTTGTATTTAATCTTTCCCGATTCGAAATCATAATTGATTTATTGGCTTGGTTTATCAACGGTGTTCGGTCAGACTCCTTTTTTGACTCTCCGCCATTGATTCCACTATTATTAGTGAGGAATAAAGGAATAATTCCTTCGTATTTATAGAGATAGGGGACATAATTCACATGGATATAGTAAGTCTCGCTTGGGCTGCTTTAATGGTAGTGTTTACATTTTCTCTTTCACTCGTAGTATGGGGAAGAAGTGGGCTCTAGAAGTACTACTAATTAATTTAATTGATTTGAGGAATCAAACCGTCTCAATTGTTTTATAGCTCAATTGTTTTATAGATAGTTCTGCGACACACTTTGAACTATTTCAAATAAAAATCTCTCGATTTCGAATAGCGTTGGAGTCCAATGGAGTAATCTATGATATGAATCATATCATACTCTTTCAATCAAAGAGATATTGCAGCGACTCCTGTGTTTATATTTCGACAAGAAAGGGATTAAGAGGGTTATAAATTTATTACAACCAAAAATTCTTCCTAAATTTGCTCTTGCAATCAATGGAATGGGCTCTTACTATCTTTATAGATAGATACTGAGGAAGACCGGACCCTTTTTTTTATTTCTTTCTCTCTTTACTATTCAACGACAAAGTCGTTTTGTGAAGTGTATACGCACTTTCTATGAGAAATGAGATAGAGGTTGTCTAACGAAAGACTATGCAACAATAAGATCTTGCCTCGGGCGAGTTACATATTGGGCATTTTCCGCCTGGTTTCTAATTTTAGAAAGGCGATTTATGCTTTATCGACTTATTTCATATCATGTTTCGGGCGTTCAAAATCGGTTAGGTTTCCTCTTATTTATTAGTAAAAGGAAAGGAATTAGAATCCTAAGATAAGATTATTTTAGATTGATTGGAACAAATAGATATAGCAAATTGGGTGTTATGTCAATTCCATACAATATATGGAATTCATATACATATAGATATGAAAAGAATATTGTAGGTTGATCCACAGAAACTTAAGTTATTCTAAATTACACCTTTCTATACTAAGAGATAGATAGTATGTATCGTAAGAAAGAAATAGATGAATCTTTCTTACGATACATACTATCTATCTCTTAGTATACTTAGAATACTGCTGATTCTAGTCCGCTCATTTCATTTAAGTTAAAACAAAAAATTGGAATCCTTTTAATTTGACTTCGAAAATTCTTGATAAGAACTCAGAAGGAAAGTTTCATTCAAATGAATTTTCAAATTCAATTGAATTAATCATTTTGACTGACTGTTTTTACGTAAATGATAAGTAGAAAAGCGGTAGGAACTAGAATGAATAATGCAGTAGCAATAAATGCAAGAATATTTACTTCCATAATCTCATCGGTTTTTTACTTCGAAATAACTCGGGATTTAATCCCCTAGAGATGAAAAATCTTTCGTCTGTAAATTCAATGGTTGAATTACCTCTCGATGCTATTGAATTGGATCAATATCATGAATAACAATATCTGATCTATCAAATCAATTCGTCGTCGAGACTTGAATAGTATAACATAGGAAATTCTTTTATCCATACCAATCCAAATTAGGATTCCTGACTCAATCAATCCAAAATTATTTTAGTTATCATCCGTTTCCTTATTTTTTTCACCTACCTTGTGCCTTCCTTGTACAACCATCTGATGAAGGATCGTCAGATTGCCTTTCCACTTCGATTAGTCACATAGTTACAAACCTAAACATAAACAAACAATAAAAGCGAAATGGAAAAAAAGCGTTAAGTTCTAAACTCCCCCTTTTACTGTGATTTTTTGGAAGATAAAGAGTTTTGATAAAGATGAGGCCGTCCAAAAGATCTAATATTCATCAAATGCACTTTTTTTGGGGGTGGGGATTTCTTTTATGTGCTCTAAAAATTAAAACAAATTGGAAAAATAGGAAAGAAATGGGAATGAAAGTATGCCCCCCGACACCCTTTACTATGAACTAGTAAAGGGAAAAATGAATTGATGCATTTAGTGGATATTGGATCCGTCGGGACTGGCGGGGCTCGAACCCGCAGCTTCCGCCTTGACAGGGCGGTGCTCTGACCAATTGAACTACAATCCCAGGGAAATAAGGGATCTAGCAGAAAATTTTGATTATTTTTTTTTCTTCGTGTGGGGTATTTCTAAAGGATAAGGGATCTCATGGTAGATTAGCAAATTATTGGGCCGAGCTGGATTTGAACCAGCGTAGACATATTGCCAACGAATTTACAGTCCGTCCCCATTAACCACTCGGGCATCGACCCAGGAAGAATCAATTTTAGGCTTATTGGTAATCCATGATCAACTTCCTTTCGTAGTACCCTACCCCCAGGGGAATTCGAATCCCCGCTGCCTCCTTGAAAGAGAGATGTCCTAAACCACTAGACGATGGGGGCCGACTTGCCCAACCGCCCTCATACTATCATCATAGTATGATCAGTTTTTTGAAATTGTCAATATAACGGAATGATTAGATCTCAGCAATCTTTCTGTTTTTCAGAATTGTATAGAATTTTTGTTTTGGATGCGTCATTCATGAATGATTCATTAGAATCTATATTCTCTATATAAATCGACTAAACTAGTAAGCGGGATCAAGAAGTTATCAAAATTTGATCTAAGACTTTAGTCCAAGGGGACAAGTATAATCTCTTCATCACATGATTCGATGAAATCTCTTGAAATTTTTTTATGTCGAATCGGCAAGTGTACATGTCTGTTATGTAGAAATCAAGTGAATTTTGTTTTGATAGAGATCATCTCAATAAAAGAAATTAGGGCCGGTCGTGAAACACCTCATTTTACCCTAGACTTGCTAGGGAAATCCAGTTGATTATTTTAAAAACAGCCACCGGCCACTATAGGTCTACTGCATATACTTATATATATATATAATGTGGATATAGAAATTTTATCTA